GTGCATCCAGCAGGAATTGAACCTACGAATTTGCCAATTATGAGTTGGGCGCTTTAACCATTCAGCCATGGATGCTTAACAGGGATCATCGTACATCGTAATTCAAATTTAAATTAAATCTTTAGGAGGAATAAATGAAACGACATCAATTCAAATTCTGGATCTTCGAATTGAGAGAGATATTGAGAGAGATCAAGAATTCTCACTATTTCTTAGATTCATGGATCAAACCCAATTCCGTGGGATCTTTCACTCACATTTTTTTCCACCAAGAACGTTTTATGAAACTCTTTGACCCCCGAATTTTGAGTATCCTACTTTCACGTGATTCACAGGGTTCAACAAGCAATCGATATTTCACGATCAAAGGTGTAGTACTGCTTATCAAAGGTGTAGTACTGCTTGTAGTAGCGGTCCTTATATCTCGTATTAACAATCGAAAGATGGTCGAAAGAAAAAATCTCTATCTGATGGGGCTTCTTCCTATACCTATTCTTCCTATACCTATGAATTCCATTGGACCCAGAAATGAGACATTGGAAGAATCTTTTTTGTCTTCCAATATCAATAGGTTGATTGTTTCCCTCCTGTATCTTCCAAAAGGGAAAAAGATTTCTGAGAGTTGTTTCATGGATCCGCACGAGAGTACTTGGGTTCTCCCAATAAATCAAAAGTGTATCATGCCCGAATCTAACCGGGGTTCGCGGTGGTGGAGTAACCGGATCGGAAAAAAGAGGGATTCTAGTTGTAAGATATCTAATGAAACCGTAGCTGGAATTGAGATCTCATTCAAAGAGAAGGATAGCAAATATCTGGAGTTTCTTTTTTTATCCTATACGGATGATCCGATCCGCAAGGACCCTGATTTGGAATTGTTTGATCGTCTTTCTCCGAGGAAGAAGCGAAACATAATCAACTTGAATTCGGGACAGCTATTCGAAATCTTAGGGAAAGACTTGATTTGTTATCTCATGTCTGCTTTTCGTGAAAAAAGACCAATGGAAGGGGAGGGTTTCTTCAAACAACAAGGAGCTGAGGCAACTATTCAATCAAATGATATTGAGCATGTTTCCCATCTCTTTCTCTTCTCGAGAAACAAGTGGGGTATTTCTTTGCAAAATTGTGCTCAATTTCATATGTGGCAATTCCGCCAAGATCTCTTCGTTAGTTGGGGGAAGAATCGGCACGAATCGGATTTTTTGAGGAACGTATCGAGAGAGAATTTGATTTGGTTAGACAATGTGTGGTTGGTAAACAAGGATCGGTTTTTTAGCAAGGTACGGAATGTATCGTCAAATATTCAATATGATTCCACAGGATCTATTTTCGTTCAAGTAACGGATTCTAGCCAATCGAAAGGATCTTCTGATCAATCCAGAGATTGTTTTGATTCCATTAGAATTAGAAATGAGGATTCAGAATATCACAAATTGATCGATCAAACAGAGATTCAGCAACTACCGGAAGAAATCGAAGAATTTCTTGGGAATCCTACAAGATCAATTCGTTCTTTTTTCTCTGACAAATGGTCAGAACTTCATCTGGGTTCGAATCCTACTGAGAGGTCCACAAGAGATCAGAAATTTTTGAAGAAAAAACAAGATGTTTCTTTTGTCCCTTCCAGGCGATCAGAAAATAAAGAAATGGTTGATATATTCAAGATAATTACGTATTTACAAAATACCGTCTCAATTCATCCTATTTCATCAGATCCGGGATGTGATATGGTTGTTCCGAAGGATGAACCGGATATGGACAGTTCCAATAAGATTTCATTCTTGAACAAAAATCCATTTTTGGATTTATTTCATCTATTCTATGACCGGAACAATGGGGGATACACGTTACGCCACGATTTTGAATCAGAAGAGAGATTTCAAGAAATGGCGGATCTATTCACTCTATCAATAACCGAGCCGGATCTGGTGTATCATAGGGGATTTGCCTTTTCTATTGATTCCTACGGATTGGATCAAAAAAAATTCTTGAATAGGGTATTCGACTCCAGAGATGAATCGAAAAAGAAATCTTTATGGGTTCTACCTCCTCTTTTTTATGAAGAGAATGAATCTTTTTATCGAAGGATCAGAAAAAAATCGGTCCGGATCTACTGCGGGAATTATTTGGAAGATCTAAAAATAAAAATAGTGGTATTTGCTAGCAACAACATAATGGAAGCAGTCAATAAATATAGATTGATCCGAAATCTGATTCAAATCCAATATAACACCTATGGGTACATAAGAAATGTATCGAACCGATTCTTTTTAATGAATAGATCCGATCGCAACTACGAATATGGAATTCAAAAGGATCAAATAGGAAATGATACTCTGAATCATATAACTATAATGAAATATACGATCAACCAACATTTATCGAATTTGAAAAAGAGTCAGAAGAAATGGTTTGATCCTCTTTTTTCTCGAACTGAGAGATCCATGAATCGGGATCCTGATGCATATAGATACAAATGGTCCAATGGGAGCAATAATTTCCAGGAACATTTGGAACATTTCGTTTCTGAACAGAGGAACCGTTTTCAAGTAGTGTTTGATCGATTACGTATTAATCAATATTCGATTGATTGGTCCAAGGCTATCGACAAACAAGATTTGTCTAAGTCACTTCGTTTCTTTTTGTCCAAGGCACTTCTCTTTTTGTCTAAGCCACTTCGTTTCTTTTTGTCCAAGACACTTCCTTTTTTCTTTGTGAGTATTGGAAATATCCCCATTCATAGGTCCGAGATCCACATCTATGAATTGAAAGGTACAAACGATCAACTCTGCAATCAGTTGTTAGAATCAATAGGTGTTCAAATCGTTCATTTGAATAAATTGAAACCCTTCTTATTGGATGATCATGATACTTCCCAAAGACCGAAATTCTTGATCAATGGAAGAACAATATTACCATTTTTGTTCAATAAGATACCAAAGTGGATGATTGACTCATTCCATACTAGAAATAATCGCAGAAAATCCTTTGATAACACGGATTCCTATTTCTCAATGATATCCCACGATCGAGACAATTGGCTGAATCCCGTGAAACCATTTCATAGAAGTTCATTGATATCTTCTTTTTATAAAGCAAATCAACTTCGATTCTTGAATAATCCACATCACTTCTGGTTCTATTGTAACAAAGGATTCCCTTTTTATGTGAAAAAGACCCGTATCAATAATTATGATCTTACGTATGGACAATTCCTCAATATCTTGTTCATTCGCAACAAAATATTTTCTTTGTGCGTCGGCAAAGGTAAAAAAAAACATATTTTTTTGGAGAGAGAGGCTATTTTACCAATCGATTCACAGGTATCTGACATATTCATATCTAACGATTTTCAAAAAAGTGGTGACGAAACGTATAACTTGTACAAATCTTTCCATTTTCCAATTCGACCCGATCCATTCGTTCGTAGAGCTATTTACTCGATCGCAGACATTTCTGCAACACCTCTAACAGAGGAACAAATAGTCAATTTTGAAAGAACTTCTTGTCAGCCTTTTTCAGATATGAATCTATCTGATTCAGAAGGGAAGAACTCGCATCAGTATGTCAGTTTCAATTCAAACATGGGTTTGATTCACACTCCATGTTCTGAGAAATATTTACCATCCGGAAAGAGGAAAAAACGGAGTCTTTGTCTAAAGAAATGCGTTGAGAAACAGCAGATGTATAGAACCTTTCAACGAGATAGTGCTCTTTCAAATCTCTCAAAATGGAATCTGTTCCTCTCAAAATGGAATCTGTTCAAAACATATATGCCATGGTTCTTTACTTCGACAGGGTTCAAATATCTAAAATTCACCCTTTTAGATGCTTTTTCAGACTTATTGCAGATACTAATACTAAGTAGCAGTCAAAAATTTGTATCCACTTTTCATGATATTATGCATAGATTAGATATATCATGGACAATTACTCAGAGAAAATTGTGGGCGATTCTTCCACAATGGACTCGGATAAGTGAGATTTCGAGTAAGTGTTTACGTTTACAGAATCTTCTTCTGTCCGAAGAAACGATTCATCGAAATAATGAGTCACCCGTTCCATTGATATGGACACATCTGATATCAACAAATGCTCGGGAGTTCCTCTATTCAATCCTTTTCTTTCTTCTTGTTGCCGGATATCTTTTTAGTATACATCTTTTCTCTGTTTCCCAAGCCTATAGTGAGTTACAGACAGAGTTAGAAAAGATCAAATCTTTGATGATTCCATCATACATAATTGAGTTGCGAAAACTTCTGGATAGGTATCCTACATCGGAACTGAATTCCTTCTGGTTAAAGAATCTCTTTCTAGTTGCTCTGAAACTATTAGGAGATTCTCTGGAAGAAATATGGGGTTCTACTTTTGGCGGCAACATGCTATTGGGTGGTGGTCCCACTTATGGGGTCAAATCCATACGTTATAAGAAGAAATATTTGAATATCAATCTCATTAATCTCATAAGTATCATACCAAATCCCATCAATCGAATCACTTTTTCGAGAAATACGAGACATCTAAGTCGTACAAGTAAAGAGATCTATGCATTGATAAGAAAAAGAAAAAACGTGAACAGTGATTGGATTGATGATAAAATAGAATCCTGGGTCGCGAACAGTGATTCGATTGATGATGAAGAAAGAGAATTCTTGGTTCAGTTCTCCACCTTAACAACAGAAAAAAGAATTGATCAAATTCTATTGAGTCTGACTCATAGTGATCATTTATCAAAGAATGACTCTGGTTATCAAATGATTGAGCAACCGGGATCAATTTACTTAGGATACTTAGTTGACATTCATAAAAAGTATCTAATGAATTATGAGTTCAATAGATCCTGTTTAGCAGAAAGACGGATATTCCTTGCTCATTATCAGACAATCACTTCCTCGTGTGGGGCTAATAGTTTTCATTTCCCATCTCATGGAAAACCCTTTTCGCTCCGCTTAGCCCTATCTCCTTCTAAGGGTATTTTAGTGATAGGTTCTATAGGAACTGGACGATCATATTTGGTCAAATACCTAGCGACAAACTCTTATGTTCCTTTCATTACGGTATTTCCGAACAAGTTCCTGGATGGCAAGTCTAAAGGTCCTCTTATTGAGGATATCGATATTGATGATAGTTACGGTATTGGTGATAGTGACGGTATTGATGATAGTTACGGTATTGATGATAGTGACAATATTGATAATGCCCTTGAGACGGAGCTGCTAACTATGACGAATGTGCTAACTATCTATATGACGTATATGACGTCGAAAATAGACCGATTTGATATCATCCCTCAATTCGAATTAGCAAAAGCAATGTCTCCTTGCATAATATGGATTCCAAACATTCATGATCTGTATGTGAATGAGTCGAATTACTTATCCCTCGGTCTATTAGTGAACTATCTCTCCAGGGATTGTGAAAGATGTTCCACTAGAAATATTCTTGTTATTGCTTCGACTCATATTCCCCAAAAAGTGGATCCCGCTCTAATAGCTCCGAATAAATCAAATACATGCATTAAGATACGAAGGCTTCTTATTCCACAACAACGAAAGCACTTTTTCATTCTTTCATATACTAGGGGATTTCACTTGGAAAAGAAAATGTTCCATACTAACGGATTCGGGTCCATAACCGCGGGTTCCAATGCACGAGATCTTGTAGCACTTATCAACGAGGCCCTATCAATTAGTATTACACAGAAGAAATCAATTATAGAAACTAATACAATTAGATCAGCTCTTCATAGACAAACTTGGGATTTGCGATTCGAGGGCGGATCGGTTCAGGATCATGGGATCCTTTTCTATCAGATAGGAAGGGCTGTTGCACAAAATGTACTTCTAAGTAATTGCCCCATAGATCCTATATCTATCTATATGAAGAACAAATCATGTAAGGAAAGGGATTCTTATTTGTACAAATGGTACTTCGAACTTGGAACGAGCATGAAGAGATTAACGATACTTCTTTATCTTTTGAGTTGTTCTGCCGGATCGGTCGCTCAAGATCTTTGGTCTCCATTCGGACCCGATGAAAAAAATGGGATTACTTCGTTTGGATTTGTTGAGAATGATTCTGATCTAGTTCATGGCCTATTAGAAGTAGAAGACGTTCTGGTGGGATCCTCGCGGAAAGAAAAAGATTGCAGTCAGTTTGATAATAATCGAGTGACACTGCTTCTTCGGTCCGAACCAAGGAATCCGTTGGATATGATGCAAAATGGATCGTGTTCCATCGAGGAAGGTTTATTAAATCACATAGTTTGGGCTCCTAGAATATGGCGCCCTTGTGGCAATCTATTTGATTGTATCGAAAGGCTCAATGAATTGGGATTTCCCTATTGGGCCAGGTCATTTCGGGGCAAACAGATCATTTTTCATAAAGAGAATGAGCTTCAAGAGAAGGATTCGGAGTTCTTGCAGAGTGGAACCATGCAGTACCAGACACGAGATAGATCTTCCGAAGAACAAGGCTTTTCTCGAATAAGCCAATTCATTTGGGACCCTGTGGATCCATTCTTTTTCCTATTCAAAGATCAGCCCTTTGCCTCTGTGTTTTCACGTCGAGAATTCTTTGCCGATGAAGAGATGTTAAAGGGGCTTATTATTTCTATTTCTATTTCCCAAACAAAGTCTTCTACATCTATGTCTAAAAGCTGGTTCATCAAAAATACGCAAGAAAAGCATTTCGAATTGTTGATTCATCGCCAGAGATGGCTTAGAACCAATAGTTCATTATCTAATATATCTTTCCGTTCTAATACTCCATCCGAGAGTTATCAGTATTTATCAAATCTGTTCCTATCTAACGGAAGGCTATTGGATCAAATAACAAAGACATTGTTGAGAAAGAGATGGCTTTTCCCAGATGAAATGAAACATTTGATTCATGTAACAGGAGAAAGATTTCCCATTCCTTAGCTGTAAAGATATGTGGCCATGAAAAAGAGATTAAGTGGAACAGAATTGACCGGGCGGTAGAGTCGTGGAAACACCTGTTTATTCCATATTTTTGACCTTAGCTCCATGGAACAATATGCTACTGCTGAAACATGGAAGAATTTCAATCTTAGATCAAAACACTATGTATGGATGATATGAACTGCCTAAACAAGAATTCTTGAATGGCGAACAACCAGAGCCTATTACTCACTATATCAAAGAATTTCCATTAATGAAACCATGTAAATCCATCGGAAAATAAAAAATACGCATGTCCGATGAAATGGTTGTTGCTATCTGCTCCAATAACGAATCATTGGTTTAACTGAATCATTAAAGAAAATAGATAGACTTTTCTCTTCGTCTCAGGTCGATGGATCTTCTCAATTGGAAGATCTCCCATATGGATAATACACATTCCAGTTGACTGAGCCTAATTCTAATTGTTATGTTCCGAAGCAAAGATATCCACGGGGGCCAGTTCGGCCTATTCAGATATTCACGACCAAGAGAAGAGGTACTGGATTCTCTTTCGGATAGGCCCTGAAAGGAGAAGGAA